GCTTTGCTTCACTGGAGCTTATATAAAGCGGCGATACGAAGAATAGAGAGAATCCGTCTGTCTTTATAGTGCAGATGGACTGACTTTACTACCATCAAAGCTTCCGGTTCTATTCCTTTTTGTTTGAAGTAAAGGCTTGTTATCGACGAATAAATAAGCTCTTTCTACTTTGCCCTAAAAGCTCGTCCTAAGTAAAGCAGTTTTCACTCGAGAAGATAGCTTAAGTTATAGTTATCACAGCTAAAGCGATAGCAACTCATGAACGAAGTGCTCGACCAAACAAGCAACGGATTGATTAAGCGCACTAGCGCGAAAGCCTATTCGTCTAAGGGCGTTAGGCTCGCGCAGGAGTTTGATTGCTGGGAGAGGAAGGAACGATCTCTCAAATTGGATTCGGAGTCGGGTGACTAGTGGTGCGGTGGACAAAGGCCAGTCACTGAACACCAACCCAATCGAGATGAGAATCAGTACACGGAACTCGATCAATCCACGAAGGGTTCACCCTCTGCTAGCAGCTTTCTTCTCTTACGATATCTCGACGTCGCATCAACAGGAAAGAGCCAAGCAAGGGTTACGAGAGAGCAGCTTCTATTGTATCAAGCACTGGATACGATCATAGCAACAAGACCAGAAAGACCGGCAACAGCAGCTACTTTTCTTTTTCTTATTCTACGATAAAGACCACCAAATTCAACTTCCTTCTTGCTTAAGGAACCTAGTTCGGATGGAAAGCCTTCTTAGGCAGGTGGCCTAGCTAAGATAAGACAGCTATGAAATCCCTTGCCCCTTTCTAACTCTAACTACTGGCACTAATGCTTGGCTTTCCGCTTAATAGTCACTCTGGAGTTTTCTTAAGAGCTAAGTCAAGTTTTTATGTTTGTGCTGTACAGTTCGAAGAAAAGCAAACTAGCAAGTAGAGCAATAGTGAGTGGTAGCAGTAGTTGGGTGTGGAGCAGGAGGAGCCCTTTCCCTTTCTACGGGAACTCCATTAAAAATCAATTCCCTTTCGCCGGCCGCTCCTACTTCTCTTTCTCCCACTGCGGTAATAAGGTTAGGCCTTTCCTTTAGACACTTCCTACTGCCAAGTCAAAGCGTTGATCGGTTATGCCGCTAAGTCTTTGAGGCTTTGAGGCAAGAGCTGGGGATCTTTCAACAAGAGCTGAAAGACGTTCAAGCTAGTCGAATCTCCTTAGCTACTCTTATAGCCTTGCCCCTTCCCATGGTAGGCTGCTAATGACCAAGAGTGAATTACCCAGAGGTCAACTCCCTTTCGGGAATCCAGTTCAAGCAGAATCCCAATCAGACTTTCGGATGTTGTGATTTTAGTAGAAGGAGCAGATTTCCTGGTTTTATTAAAAAGTGGATTTCCTGGCCGAGTGTGAATTCTTATATACGATACCGATAGCACCAAAGCAAGGAAAGAAGGCAAGGTTAGGCACCAAGGGTAAGGGTGATTTCACTCAAAAAGAATTGAATCAGAAATTAACACGCTGCGCGTCTTCCTTTAAGAGAGTTTTAAATAAAGGCCTAGACATCGTATCCCAATAGTAGTACTGGTGACTGTACTTAGAGAGCTATAAAAGGTACTATGCATCGAGAGAGACAACAACGGATAATGCGAATTTACTGGTATGAAAGAGAACTGCCGCCTGAGATCAGAGTTTATTATCACCTTGCCAACCTAACTTTCCAAGCATAGAAAGATTATTCAGTCTGGTCCTCCTTAGCCCGAGACCATCCCTTTCTTTTGTCTGTGTGACTTGTTGCCAATTCACCAAATGGACCTTCCTCTTGTCATCCGAAGACCCTCATTGAAAGTATCTATTAAGTTTATCCAACTCATCACAGATTTTTTGTGGCAGCCATGCAGTCTGCATTGTATACATTGGAATAGCTGAAGTGGTAGATTTAATAAGGGTTTCACGCCCAGCCAAATGTTGAAGCTTAGCCTTCCAACCTGCAAGTCTACTCGTCGTAAGCCCTTCTAGTTCATCTGCATCAGCTAATATCGAATGTCCTGTTGCGTCATTCGTATCTTAAGGCAGTTAAGTTAAGTTGCCAGGTCCATTCCGCCTCTCTTCGGGAAGGAGGTCAAGCAGGGCTTCTTCAACAAAGGGAGTTCTTCTGAAGCTATGTCCGCTGACGAAGTTGGGGAGCTTGGCCAGTTTCTCTATCGCCCTCGTTGGGTTTCCCCTTTCCCTATCGCTCTTATGAACATTTTACTCCTTCCCCGGAACAGCAACTAAAAGAGGAAACTTCACGAGCGAAGCAGCTCTTTAGAATGTGAGAGAAGGGTAAGAGCTCGAACGAAGTGAGAGGAGCGGAAAGGGTACTCATTACAGGAGCGGCAAGGTTTGAAGACGCTCGAACGAAGTTTACTCCCGACAGCTAATGCCTTCCGCTTATTGAACTGGGAGCCTTCCTAAAACGGGATTGAAAGGAAGACTACATGGCTTTCAAGTCAGACTACATGGACTGTTCATGGCAAGGGTTGAAAGAG